AAGAGCCGAAATAGGAGTAGGCCCCTCCATGGCATCAGGTAACCATACATGAAGAGGAAATTGCGCAGATTTAGCAACGGCGCCGGCAAATAATAAAGAGGCACATAAAGTAACAAATAAAAAATGAACCTCATTATTATAAATCAAGTTATTAAATATTTCGAACAAATCTTGAAATTCGAAACTTCCCGTTATCCAATAAAAACCTAAAATTCCTAATAATAAACCAAAATCGCCTATCCGATTAGTTACAAACGCTTTTTGACAAGCGTTTGCCGCAGCGGGTCGTGTGAACCAAAACCCTATTAATAGATAAGAACACATTCCAACTAATTCCCAAAAAATATAAATTTGTATCAAATTCGAACTAGTAACTAATCCCAACATTGAAGTATTGAACAAACTCATATAAGCAAAAAATCTCAAATATCCTTGATCATGAGACATATAATTGTCACTATAAATAAGAACAAAAATTCCAACAGTAGTGATTAATATTGACATAATAGAGGTAAGTGAATCAATAAAGTAGCCAAACTCGAAAGAAAAATCATTATTGATGGTCCAAGACCATACATATTGATAGATAGAACTTCCATTTATTTGTTGAATAGACAGATCGACCGAAAAAATCATAACTATACTTAACAATAAAATATTGGGAAAAGCCCACCTACGACGAAGATTTTTGGTTGCCGTCGGAAAAAGTAGGAGTCCGATTCCTATTAAAATAGGAATCGGAAGTGGCACAAAAGGTATGATCCATGAATATTGATATACATGCTCCATAAAAACTTCTTTTCTTAGTCTTTCTTAATTAATCGTTTCTGATTCACCGGCTCTTATTTCTTTTGATTGAATGATTGAAAGGGAGCAATAAAAAAATCAAGATATTACAAAGTTAACTGGAATTTTCTATTGTTAATTTTTTAATCTTTCTCAACTATTTCAAAAATATTCAAATTTCGAAGTTAGAAGTAATCAAATGATATCGCCGAGTTACTAATTTTGAAAAAAAAAAGAATTCTTTTTTTTTCAATTTTATGTATCCTTTAACAGATTAACTACGAGTCTCATTCGAATTTGATTGAAAATTCAAATTGGGCATACTCTCTCTTCGATCTTGACCAATTACCAATTAATAGAAAAAAATTAAAGTTTGCATAGGTAGATAAAACGGTTTTTTAGACTTTTTATTTTGATGTATTTTTCATGTAAAAATTCGAAATGGAGATGGATAAATTCTAAACGTAGGAAGACAAAAAAATAGGCAGAGTATAGAAAAGGAAAGACCTTTTTTTACGTTTTTTTGATTTCATCAATTTTTTTTATATATCATAATAGAATAGATATAGATCCTAATCTATCCTATATCCTATAGATTTGAATGGAGATATAAGATTTGAATGGAGATATAAGATTTGAATGGAGATATAAAAAAGAAAGGTACCAATAAATTAAATAACAATTCTTTTTTTTTTTTGCTGGATAGTGTATGGAATATAAATAAAAAAGGTTATATCATATTGTTTTTTTTTTTGTTCTGGAATAGAAGCATTTTATGTGATTTTCCCGTCTCTATTCATTTTTTTATGAAATTTGTATAACATTTGTATAGTATATATATAGTTATAATCTCGAAAATCTATAGGAATAGATAAATAATGACATAAAAAGCCCGATCATTTTTTTTTTGTTTTAAAAAAAAAATAGATGTCTTTGACATCCAACTATAGCATTGAATAACCTTTTTTTTGAATGGCAGTTCCAAAAAAACGTACTTCTAAATCAAAAAAGCGTATTCGAAAAAATGTTTGGAAAAAGAAAGGATATTGGGCGGCGTTGAAAGCTTTTTCATTAGCGAAATCTCTTTCTACGGGTAATTCAAAAAGTTTTTTTGTACGACAAATAAATTTGGAGTAATCTGAATTGGTTTAACTCGAATAAGATACAAAGGTTTTCTTTTTTGAATTTTTGAATATCTTTTTTTTTTCATTTCCGGGGGGGTGGGGATTCTTATTTTCCCCATCGCCCGTTTGTTATGTTAGTGTTATAATAATTTTTAATTTGTTATTTTTATAATATTGAATAATAAATAATAATAAATAATTTTGATATATATACTATACGGGAGCACATACATAAGAGCTTTAACTGGGTTGTCGAAACTAATCCATTAAATTAAAAATTAAGTTTCAATTTTGTAACTTTATGAATCATTATTTCTCTGAATTACTATATATCCTTCCCTTGTTTTCAACCCACTTGAGAAAAAACCCCTTTCTAATTTAGTGGATATACAAATAATGTATCAATTTTAAGTGATCTAAAAAAATCCTATGCTTGTATAAGAAGATGAATCAAGATATATTTTTAGAATTAGAAATTTGAAATACTTTTTTGAAGTATGGTACAATTATGACAGGAATCGAAACGCTTTTTATATAACGTAACGTGTACAACCCAATATCTAGTTGGTTTGATAAATCCTTAAAACGTAAAGTCCTAACGATTAATACAAAGCTATCCAAATTACATAAATCTTTTGAAATCGTTGGATGTGGTGCTCAAATTGCGATCTCTAAAAATCATATTCTTTCATTCATTTATTCATTCAATTGATAAACATTTTTTTATGGATTCATAAAAATCATACAAAAGAATGAGAAATGAATCATTAAAAAATGTTTATGATAAAGAACCCCTTTTTGTTTTGTTGAATTTTATCTATGAATTGAAGTTACAACTAGTTAGTTTCGTTACAATAAAGGAGTTCTCTTTTACTTTTAGGAAAACACAAACTAAAAAATCTGTAGCGACGAACTAATTAAATAAAATGATATGATAAATAATAAAGATTCCTTTTGAACCTTCAAATTGCTATTTCAACGAGTTTTTATTTATCAATTAAAAAAAAATGTTTCCTAATAAATTTTATATTTTACATTAAATTGACCCCTTCACCTTCAATCTCGACGATTGAATAAAAAATGGGTTATTATGATTTCGAGCAAGCCGCTATGGTGAAATCGGTAGACACGCTGCTCTTAGGAAGCAGTGCTAGAGCATCTCGGTTCGAGTCCGAGTGGCGGCATGGTATCTTCTAAAAGAGATAGAATAAGTCCTATAATGAATTTAATTCCTGATTTCCATTCCATAAAACCGAGAAACCCTCGCTTTTTTCATCATTTTTATGATTTTTTCAACTTTAGAGCATATATTAACTCATATATCTTTTTCAGTCGTTTCAATTGTAATTACAATTCATTTTTTAACCTTATTCTTATTAGTAGACGAAGTCGTAGGACTATATGATTCATCAGAAAAGGGTATGATAGTTACCTTTTTCTGTATAACAGGATTATTAGTCACCCGTTGGGTTTATTCAGGACATTTCCCATTAAGTGATTTATATGAATCATTAATCTTTCTTTCATGGGGTTTCTCCCTTATTCATATGGTTTCCTATTTTAAATTAAAAAAAAAAAAGCGTAAACGTAAAAATAATTTAAGCGCAATAACCGCACCAAGTGCTATTTTTACCCAAGGCTTTGCCACTTCGGGTCTTTTAACCAAAATGCATCAATCCGCAATATTAGCGCCTGCTCTCCAATCCCAGTGGTTAATGATGCACGTAAGTATGATGGTATTAGGCTATGCAGCTCTTTTATGTGGATCATTATTATCAGTAGCTCTTCTAGTCATTACATTTCGAACAGCCATAAAGATTATTGGTAAAAACAATAATTTATTAAATCAGTCATTTTCGTTTGGCGAAATCCAATACATGAATGAAAGAAGCAATGTTTTACTAAACAATGATTTTCTTTCTTCTAAAAATTATTACAGGTATCAATTGACGCAACAATTGGATTGTTGGAGTTATCGTATTATTAGTCTCGGGTTTATCTTTTTAACCATAGGAATTCTTTCAGGAGCCGTATGGGCTAATGAGGCGTGGGGATCGTATTGGAATTGGGACCCAAAGGAAACTTGGGCATTTATTACTTGGACCGTATTCGCGATTTATTTACATACCCGAACAAATAAAAATTTTGAAGGTGTAAATTCCGCACTTGTGGCTTCTATGGGATTTCTTATAATTTGGATATGCTATTTTGGGGTCAATCTATTAGGAATAGGTTTACATAGTTATGGTTCATTTACATTAACATCTAATTGAATTGACTAAAGAGGCTAAACCTAATAAATCCTAACGGAGGACAGCGTATATATAAGAAAACTTATTGTAAGCTGTCAAGAACCTTTTGAATCAAGTAGTGGAGTGATTCAAAAGGTTCTAACAAAAGCAAAAAATGTCTGATTAAAATTCAATTTAATTCTTTTACCCTTTTTTTACTTAACTTATTTTTTTACTTAACTTAAACTTAAGAGAAGAAAAAAGACTTCTTTCTTTTTTTTTTTCTTTTTCGTTGTACAACGAACAATTTTTTAAAATCATAGGATTACTTTTTGATTTTTTGTTTTATTCATGAAAACTATCTATAAAAATAATTATATAGAATAGTTTCGACCTTCTCACCTGATAATGAGAGGACGAAATCCGGATAAATACCAATACCTATTACGGGTAGAAAGATAGAGATCGAAACAAATAACTCTCGTGGGCCAGAATCAAAAAAATAAGAACTTAGAGCATTAAATAGCTTGTATCCATAGAACATTTGACGTGACATAGATAATGAATAAATAGGAGTTAATATCATTCCAATTGCCATTACGAAAGTAATTAGTATTTTTGGCATTAAAAAATATTTTTGGCTGGTAATTATTCCAAAAAAGACTATCAATTCTGCAACAAAACCACTCATGCCCGGTAATGCAAGAGAAGCCATCGATAAGATACTGAACATCGTAAATATTTTTGGAATGGAAATAGACATTCCGCCCATTTCGTCGAGATAAACAAGACGCATTCTATCATAACTCGTTCCTGCCAAGAAAAAAAGTGCAGCACCGATAAATCCATGAGATATTATTTGTAAAATAGCTCCGTTGAGTCCCGTATCAGTTATAGAACCAATTCCTATAATTATGAAACCCATATGAGATACGGAGGAATAGGCTATTCTTTTTTTTAAATTCCGTTGACCAAGAGATGTTGAAGCTGCATAAATTATTTGTATTGTACCCACTATTATCAACCAGGGGGAAAATATGGAATGAGCATGGGGTAATAATTCCATATTGATACGAACTAATCCATATGCTCCCATTTTTAATAAAATTCCGGCTAGAAGCATACAAGTACTGTAATGGGCCTCCCCGTGGGTGTCTGGTAACCACGTATGTAAGGGTATAATCGGCGATTTGACAGCAAAAGCAATAAGAAATCCAATATAGAATATTCTTTCCAGTGCGACAGGATATGATTGATTAGCTAATGTTTCAAAATTTAATGTTGGTTCATTAGAACCGTATAAACCGATACCCAAAACTCCTATTAATAGAAAAATGGAACCCACTGCAGTGTACAAAATAAATTTTGTAGCCGAGTACAGACGTTTCTTTCCCCCCCACATGGATAGAAGTAGATAAACGGGAATTAATTCGAACTCCCACATGATGAAAAAAAGTAAAAGGTCTCGAGAAGAAAATGATCCTATTTGACCACTGTACATTGCTAGCATCAGGAAATGAAATAATCGTGAATCTCGAGTAACTGGCCAAGCCGCCAAAGTGGCTAAAGTGGTGATAAATCCTGTAAGTAAAATGGGCCCTATAGAAAGTCCATCTATTCCCAATCTCCAGTAAAAATCAAAAAAATTTATCCATTTATAATCTTCCGCCAGCTGGATTAATGGATCGTCCAATCGGAAATGATAACAAAATGCATAGGTTGTTAGAAGGAGTTCGAATATGCATATACACATTGTATACCACTTAATTAACTTATTTCCTCTATGAGGAAGAAAGAAAATTAAAGAACCTGCAGATATTGGTAAAACTACAATTATTGTTAACCAAGGGAAATAATTCGTGGTAAAGACAAGATACGCTTGGACCAGAAAAACCCGTGCTCAGAAAGATTTTTTTTGAGCACGGGTTTTTTCAGTAAAAAAAAATAAAATGGATTCAAAATGTATTCAAGTGGAGTTTTCTTTTCTGGAACGTATCAATAAGCTAGACCCATACTTCGAGTTGTTTCATGCCATAAATAAACTCGAACGCTCAAGAAATCCGTTGGACAAGCGGATTCGCATCTCTTACAACCAACACAGTCTTCTGTTCTTGGAGCGGAAGCAATTTGCTTAGCTTTACATCCATCCCAAGGTATCATTTCTAACACATCGGTGGGGCAGGCTCGGACACATTGAGTACACCCTATACATGTATCATAAATTTTTACTGAATGTGACATGGGATCTATAAATTTTTTAACATCATAAAATTTCAATCTAGTAAACTTGTAAATGAATCAGTATAGTTAAACACCAGATGAATCAACGATTTACCAGAAATTTTCTAATCAATTTCTTTCCTTCGGGATCAACTCATAAGAAAGGACCAAGATACTTTGATTTCTTACGTTTTCGAAAACATGATGTAGATTCCAACATATTGGACGTGCTAATTCAAATTGGTGAATCTTATGATTTAATATTATTAATATAATATTACTTATTCAACAAAGTTGATTGATTGATACGCGTTGATTTTCTGTTACGATAAATCGAGGAAACAATAGCCGATCCAATAGCTGCTTCAGCGGCTGCAATAGCTATAACAAAAATTGAGAAAATATTTCCTTTTAATTGCCGACTATCAAAAAAATCAGAAAATGTTACAAAATTTATATTAACCGCATTCAGTATAAGTTCAAGACACATAAGGGCCCTAACCATATTTCGACTCGTGATCAATCCATAAATACCGATAGAAAATAAATAGGCACTCAAAACAAGTATATGTTCAAGCATCATTGAACAACTCCTTATCAATTTCGATTCATTTTAATATGAACAATAATTCAACGGATGGGATTGACTAGAATATAACAAAAAGAATATATTGGAAATATATCGAATAAAAGAATATATTGGAAATATATCGAATAAAAGAATTTCTATTTTATACATGAGCAATATTCAAATAGAATTCAAAGAAAATAGATGAAAATAGATGCGATAAGGCAGAAAAAAGTTTAATTTTGATTGCTTGCTACTCCTAGTTAGAAAGAGAAAGATTTATTACTGACGAGCCACAGCAATTGCACCTATCAAAGCAACTAAAAGAATTATTGAAATGAATTCAAATGGAAGAAAAAAATCTGTTGCTAAATGAATTCCAATTTGTTGACCATTACTTATCAAATCTTGTTCTATAATTTGGTTTGATCTTGTAGTCCAAATAATCCCGTACCACGATGTATCTAATATAGTAGTAATTAGCGAAACAAGAATACTTGTACAAACCAACGAAGTAAGGCCGTTCCCAATGGTCCACAGATTAAAATCTTTATAATATTCTGAACCATTCATGAACATCACAGCAAATAGGATTAAAACATTTATGGCTCCCACATAAATAAGGAGCTGGGCAGCCGCCACAAAATGAGAATTTGAGAGAATATAGAATAAGGATATACAAACAAGAACCAATCCCAATGAAAAGGCAGAATAGATTGGATTGGTAAGTAATACCACTCCCAGGCCCCCTAATATAAGACCCGATCCCAGAAAAACTAAAAGAAAATCGTGTAGTGGTCCAGGCAAATCCATTCTGTGTAAAATAAGAGATAAATAAATCGAAATGCTTTTCATGATCTTATTGACCCGACCAGGAATTTTTTTTTATGATACGTTCCTAATTGAATAAAATCCTAATCTATTAGGTGTGAATTGCTCTAAGTACAATTATTGTAAGTTTCGTTTTTGATTCTTTTTTTGTTTGTTCGAAAGATTCGAAAGAAAAGGGTATTTTGTTTTTTGAAACTATATATTTCGAAATAATTACGAATATATTAATAGATTTTCAATAAAAATGAATCCGAAATTCTTATCAACCAGTTAATTTGTAATTGAATTTTTATTTATTGACCAAGGGCCTCATTCTTTTTTAATGCAAACCAAACATTCTTTAAACTTAAACCAAACCGGAACCTTAAAAGAATTGGAAATTTCTCTTTTCTTTAATAGAATAGGAGGTTTACTTACTCAGTTTTTCTTTGAATCGAATTCAAAATTGTTCGAATTGTATAATCGTCAATTACTGACATTGGTAAACGGCCCAAAGCAATTTGATTATAATTCAATTCGTGACGGTCGTAAGTAGAAAGTTCATATTCTTCAGTCATTGATAAACAATTTGTTGGACAATACTCAACGCAGTTACCACAAAATATACAAATTCCGAAATCAATACTGTAATTAAGCAATCGTTTTTTTCGAATATCCGTTTCAAATTTCCAATCAACAACAGGTAGATCTATAGGGCATACACGAACACATACTTCACAAGCAATGCATTTATCAAATTCAAAATGGATTCGCCCGCGAAAACGCTCTGATGTGATTAATTTTTCATAAGGGTATTGAATAGTTACGGGTAAACGGTTTGCGTGGGATAAGGTAATCATGAACCCTTGACCAATGTACCTTGCTGCTCGGACTGTTTGGTGGCCATAATTCATGAACCCAGTTACCATAGGGAACATATCGTGAATATCTATGAATAATTTTATGTTTGTTTCTTTCTCTTGTTTGAACCAAGTCATGAATCTCATATTCTTTTTTTCTTTACAGTGAAAGAAGTTGGAAAGAAGTTGTTAATAATAGATTACCGAGAGAAATGGGTAAAAGAAATTTCCATCCAAGATTTAATAATTGGTCCATTCTTAACCTAGGTAAAGTCCATCGTGTTGCGATAGAAATAAACAAAAACAAATAAGTTTTAGTTAATGTAATAAAGATACCAATTGTCGTTCCAAAGATTCCATTCATTTTATTTAGTTCAAATAGCTCAGGGACGAATACGTACGGAATGGAAATATTCCAACCCCCTAAGTAAAGAACTGTTACAAATAACGAAGAAAGTAATAGATTTAGATAGGAAGCAACGTAAAATAAACCAAATTTGATACCTGAATATTCGGTTTGATACCCTGCTACTAATTCTTCCTCGGCTTCTGGTAAATCAAAAGGTAATCTCTCACATTCTGCTAGAGAAGAAATTAGAAAAACGATAAACCCTATTGGCTGACGCCACAAATTCCATCCCCAAAAACCATATTTTGATTGCGCCTCAACTATATCAACTGTACTTGAACTGTTAGATAATTATAGTCGATGATAACATCACTGTTTCCATCGCTAGTCCAAAACCGTACATGAGATTTTCACCTCATACGGCTCCTCTGGGTCACAAATAAATTTAAGGACCGAATCAGTATTATTTATCTTCGTATGGTTGTAGAATAGATAGAGAAAAGATGGATTGGAAGGTCCAAAATTATACCAATGGAATTCTGTCTGCTATATTCTTCAGAATAAAAAAAAATGCTTCTGAATTGATCTCGCCCGTTAATAATTTCAATTTCGATTTGTTGAGTAATAACTTAAGCCTTCAATAAAATACTTCTTGTAGAATATCAATAGATATTTCAACCCATTGTTTTCGATTACGAAAAAAATGAAACATTACATTAGCTCATAAATCATGACACGAATTAGAGCTCTCTATCTATGAAAGAAAGAATAAAAAAGAAATCTTTTTTTTTATTCTTTAGTGTTTCTTTTTCGTTCCTATTCTTCTTTCGGATCTGAGAAAACCATGAATGGGGCTTAAACTAAAAAATAGTAAAGGATTATTTCGTTCCTGATAGTCATTACTTTAATCGGCGGATAGGAGCATACTCTGGACCGGAATCGTGGGGAGTACGGCCTAGTCATTTCTACGAATTGAAAGCCCCGATTAGTATTCTTTTTATGTTATCTAGAAGTCTCTTTTTCTATAATTTACATAATCTCCGTTACTAATCCTTTATGTATTTTTGTGTTCCTAACCATCCACTCGTTTTTTTTGTTCAATCCCCCGTTTGTTTAGCAATACATGTATGGGAATCCATACAAAGGATAGCGAAAACTCTAGACGGTTGATCTTTTGAGCCCGCTTCAAGCTAGATTGACTAATCAACCCGCCTTGGGGTAAAGACTACTTTCGCTTACGTTTTCTTCCACTTAACTCTTGTACATAGTAAATGAGATTCAATTATTTTGTTTAATTTACTGCGAATTTATAAACTGCTTTCTTTCACTCATATATAACTATCTAATTTAGTTTATCAACCTGAACTGAAGGATAATAAAAAACGAAGATATCTATTCAATCCATTCAACTTATTTTCTAGAACGAAAGGAATAGGGAAAATAAAAGTTTATATTTCAACGAATCGCACGTAGAGATATTGATAAAACACATAGAGTTAATGGTATTTCATAACTAATCGATTGAGCAGCAGCTCGCAGACCACCTAAAAAGGAATATTTATTATTTGATCCGTATCCTGACATAAGAAGTCCAACAGGAGCAATGCTTGAAAGGGCAATCCATAAAAAAATACCGATATTGAGATCGGCTAAAATAAGGCGAGAGCTAAAAGGAATTACTGCAAAATTTAGTAAAATTGATATGACTGCTATAGACGGTCCAATACTAAATAAACGAGTATTTCCTCTAGATGGAAGAATATTCTCTTTGAAAAGCAGTTTTGTTCCATCTGCTAGAGCTTGAAGAATTCCCAAAGGACCGGCGTATTCAGGCCCAATACGTTGTTGTATTCCTGCAGATATTTCTCTTTCTAACCATACAATTACTAGTACACCTATTGTGATTCCCAATACAAGAGTCAAAATAGGGACCAACATCCATATGATCCCATAGACCTCTTTTAAAGATTCCAATCTGTAAAAAGAATTGATATCTTGTACTTCTGTCGTATAAATTATCATTTCAACGATCCACTTCTCCCATAATGATATCTATGCTACCTAGTATCGTCATAATATCAGCCAATTTCATTCTTTTAACTAACTGAGGAAGAATTTGCAAATTGATAAAACCCGGCGGGCGAATTTTCCATCTCCAAGGAAAACCGCTTTGATCCCCTATCAGAAAAATTCCTAATTCTCCCTTTGGAGCTTCCATTCTCGCATAAAGTTCTTGTCTCGGTAATTCAAATGTGGGAGAAGGTTTTTTACTAATGAATCGATATTCAAAATCATTCCATTCTGGATCCCTTTCTCGATCAAAGCATCGGATTTCTAAATTCTCATAGGGACCCCCCGGAATTCCTTCCAGGGCCTGTTGAATTATTTTTATGGATTCCGTCATTTCACTGATTCGGACTAAATAACGAGCTAATGAATCTCCTTCTTTTTGCCACTGGATTTCCCAATCAAATTCGTCGTAACACTCATAATGATCAACTTTCCGAAGATCCCATTTGATTCCCGATGCTCGTAGCATTGGGCCGGATAAACCCCAATTTATTGCTTCTTCTCCACCAATAACGCCTATCCCTTCAACTCGTTCTAAAAAAATAGGATTTCGCGTAATAAGTTTTTGATATTCAACAATTCCTGTTAAAAAATAATCGCAGAAATCCAAGCATTTATCTATCCAGCCATAAGGTAGATCGGCCGCCACTCCTCCGATACGAAAATAATTATGCATCATTCTCATACCGGTGGCAGCTTCGAATAGATCATATACTAATTCTCTTTCTCTGAAAATATAGAAAAAAGGGGTCTGTGCACCAATATCTGCCATAAAAGGTCCAAGCCATAATAGATGAGAAGCTATACGACTCAACTCCAACATAATTACTCTGATATAGCTGGCTCTTTGAGGGACTTGAATATTCCCCAATTGCTCTGGTCCATTTACGGTTATTGCTTCCGTGAACATAGTGGCTAAATAATCCCAACGCGTTACATAAGGCAAATATTGTATAATTGTTCGGTTTTCCGCAATTTTTTCCATTCCTCTGTGTAAATAACCTAATATTGGTTCACAGTCAACAACATCTTCACCATCTAGAGTAACGATGAGACGAAGAACACCATGCATTGATGGGTGGTGAGGTCCCATATTGACTATCATAAGGTCTTTTTCTGTAGCTGATAGATTCATAAGTTTTTCCTCGATTCATTCTTACATGAATTGTTGAAAACGAAAAGAAGTACATCAAAATGAAAATCTAATAAATCGACTAATTCAAAATTTGCAAATTAACGATTTTTTGATTCCCGAATATCCAACTCACTAATTAATTCTTTATAACGTATTTTATTTTTCTTTGATAAATAAGACAGCAGTCGTTGACGTTTTCCTAGAATTTTACGTAGACCTCTCTGAGATAAATAGTCTTTTTTGTGCAATTCCAAATGTGAAGTAAGTTTTCGTATCTTATTGGTGAAACTAACTATTTGAAATTCAACGGACCCCCTGTTTTCTTCTTTTTTTTCTTGAAAAATAACTGAGATGAATGAATTTTTTACCATAAAACAAAATATTCTCTCCCCTTTTTTTTGAATGTGAATTTTACTGATCAGTAATAATAATATCAGTCATTTTGATATACACAATGATTTTAAGTTCGTTATGAACTTTCTAATTTGTTCAAATTTCAAATAAAATTAATTAATTCGTTTTTCAATTTAATTCGTACAGAGATACAAAAGAGTGATATATTTCGACAAAAGAGAAAATTTTAGAGTTCAAATAAGAGGATCTTGTTGATTCATTTGTCGATCTAATTAATATATATATTTGATATGTATGTCATTAAATTAGTATCATGTATCAAAATGAAATGTAAGACAATCCTTGTGCCTATCTATTTGTTTTCATAGACCCGGCACGGTACATACATAATATATGGGAAAATGTACCATTAACGACTTTTCAAACGCGGATACATATGTATCCTTACCATACTGAAACGACTGCCATTATTAGTATTAAACCAATAGCGATTCATACAAGCTAAATCTTCTAATCGATAATTGGGCCAAAGAAAGAACTTTAATTTAATTAGTTTCTTTTTATCACTATCAAGATGTTTGTTTTTAGTCAAAACTTGACCGCAGTTTTTTACATTATTTAAAAATACTGGATTTCTATGCATACCATTTTTAGCCCTTGAATTGAAAGAAATTCGAATTCGCAATTCTCGCCGGTGGTAAGGAGATAAAATATTTTCAGGAACAAACAAATCATAATGATTTTTGTCTTTATTTTCAGTCATTTTTTGATGTCTTGCAATAGATTCATCAAAATTCTTTTTATCAATATAGTTTTTTTCTTGGTATCTTTGATTAATTTGGTGTTTATTTTTATGAACCAACGAAATACTTATAGTTTGGTATAGAATAAATTGGCCATCATTTTTTACCGATAGACGAACCGGATCGATAATCAATATTCCTTTTTTCATTAATTCTCTAAGAGTTAAATTCTTATGAATCATCAAAATATCCAGATTCATTTCTCCCCTTTGAATAGAGGATATAACAATTTCGTTTGGATTTATCAGTCTAAGCAGGAGACAATATACTTTGATATTATTGATTATTCTTTGATTAAAAGAATCATTCCATCTCAATTGAAAACGCAAATACCTTTTTAGGAAGAAATCAAGCTGTGCTTCCATGTTGCTCTTGTATTGCTTTTTCTTTCTACATTTTTTTCTGTCTGATTTACCATAATCTTCTTCAACATCTTTTTCTTGGTTTGAGAGAACGGATTTCAAATTTCCTTGTTTTTGTGCATCTGATACAAGATCCCCTTCGCCTATGAGTTCTTTTTCTTCTTGATTTCGATTCTCTAATCCAATAATTTTTTTTTCATTCGGTGCTATAAGGGGGTCCCTTTTTTTATTTTCAATAATATTTTTATTAATGTTCCCATTTCCATTAAAATTTAAATTTAAAAGAAGTAATTTTATTGGTATGATCCATGTTTTAGCCTTATACGCATTATATAGCAGCATAAATTCTGGGAAGAACCAAAGCTCCAGATTCGATATAGGACTACTTAGTATTTCTTCATTCATTCCCATATCTTGATAAATTGTGAAATAAAAAAGGTCCATTTTATCAATTATTTGATAATTATTAACCACAGTCTTAATATTTTTCTTACTCTTGGTACTGGTATCGACCCAGGACTCAATATCGGCCTTATTTCTAAGACAAAAATGAAGAATTCGCCAATTTAAAAACTTTCTATGCGAAAATTTCCCCATAGCATCTAGGATATCGTCTTCTCCTAGATAATTATGGATAGGGATATCCCTCAGTGTAAGTGTATCAAAAAATTTGCGTTTATCCATGTTGTAATTATAAGAAATCTTTTCCCTCTTATTTACTTGGAATGGTGATCCATAAGAATACGGGTCCCTCTTATCTTGATAATTAATAGATTTATATGATAAAAAATCATATCCATAGTGTTTTTTCAAATTTGATTTTTTATGTTCTTGATTCAGTAATGAATTCGCTTGAAAATCATTTTTTTTTTCGTAATGAATTAATCTTTCTTTTTCATCTGAATCCCATTTTGTTAAATCTTCATTTTGAGCCAGATAGCGTCGATTGGCTCTATTTCGCCATTGTCCTGGTACTAATCTAAGCCATCTACTCTGAAATAAATCGTATTGATAACGACTCCTTAACCAGTTTTTCCATTCATTCATTCCAGAATGCCAAAAGATTTTCTGTCTTAACCCATAATGGTGTCTTAATCTGGAATGAGATACTCCCTGTTCTTCAAAATAATCTTTTATTTCATTTTTAAGAAAAAGAGATGTTCCATTATATTGAAGGATAGGTTTGAATTTATAAAAACTAATAACTTGGGTTTGTGATAATTTATAAAATACATATGCTTGTGAGAAGGAGGATAAGTCACAAAAAGCTTTTTCATTTTTATTTCTAATACTAACATTAGAAAGTGAAGAAAGTGAGTTTTTTATAGTTGAAATAAAATGAGTTGTATTTTTAGTTGTTTTATTAATTCTTTCTTGATTTGCTTCATTATTGTGAATGAATTTCTCAATCATTTTTTTTGTTGATTCAAGAAAAAGTTGTGTATTGGTTCTTGGAATATTAATGATATATAGAAGAATATCTATGTATATCTTTTCAATGAAAAATTTTATAAAAAAATAGAATTTACGGATTAATCGAATAGTTCTTCTTTTAAATATTTGCCAATTTTTTTTTGATGATTCTAATATTTTATCCCGATAACTTATTTTGTTAGAACTAATATTTATTTCTTGAGTTAGAAATTCGTTTTTCTTGTCTTTTATAATTCTAATTTTTTCTATTTTATTTTTGATTGTGTTTGTTCTCGTAGTCAGATCCTTTATTTTTTTTTCTGTTAATGAATAAGTTATCCGCTCCATAGATTGAATTTGAAGGGATGATTTGCGAATCGTCTTATTACTGATTAGCGAATCCTTTTTAGTTTCGCCCAATTCATATATTTCTCTCAACCCAAAAAATGGAATTAGATTTTTTTTTGTTTTTGAAAGTTCTTTTATTATTCCCTTTAGAGATAGAATGCTTTGAGTGACCCATTTTTTTCTTTCTTTTGAGACTTTTCGAAACAATTTTGTTTTTTCTTTTAAAATTGTTAAAGCTATAAAACATTTCGTTTTCAATTTTTTTTGTTTTTTTTTTAGTTCTTTAAAAATAGGCTCAAAAAACGAACGCCGTTTTCGAGCAGAACCGAAAGGTAGTTCAGTTTCCATTCCCCAAACTGTTAAAAAGCAAAAATCATTCTTTTGACCTTTCTTTTTTTTCATTGGATCTTTATGCGAGGGTTGTAGTGCAACTCTATGCCAAGGTTTCAGGCAAAAAGGAAATAGGATTTTTATCTGAATACCGTCTGTTAACCAGTTTTTTGGAAATTCTGTTTCGGATAATTGAACACCATTATAAGTACATTTAACATGCATTTCGCGATTCCAATCCTTTAAATCCTCGGACCACTCAGGAAATTGAAATAATAACATACGGGCAACGTTTTTAGCTATTATCAATGAAGGTAATATAATATATTTTCTAAGAATTGATTGGGTTATTAACATGGAGCCCCTTATTACTTGAGCAACTAAAATGCTGTCCCAAGCTTCTCCTATTTCTATCCGTATTTTCTCTTCTCTTTTGTATTTTTCTCTTTCGTCCTTGTCTTTTTTCTCGATCTTTTTTTCTGTATAATCAGAATCTGGATAATCAGAAATTTGTGATTCTTTTTTTTTACATATCCAATTTCGAGATATTAGTTTCAGCGGCCCAGAAATATCAAAAGAAAAAAAGAGGGGTTTGTCTACTCTGTCCAAAAAAAGTGGGGAATGCACATTTGCTTGAAACAGTTCCCAAGTAATTGTTTTACGCCTTTGGGCACGCATGGAACCTTTTATTATGTCGCGGCGAAAATCCGATTGTTGCGAATAGCGTATCAAAGCCATTTCATTTGTTTGATCAGGACCATTAGTATCCTTGGTATTAGTATAAGTATCGGCGTTTGCCTGGTTATTAGTAAAAATCACTACGCGCTTGGATTTTCTTGAACGAATTTCATGCTCTGCTGTTAGAACTGTTAGATTTTCCTCGTTTTCTCCCTCCTGTTGTTCTAAATCGTCGATTAATTTGTATGACCATCGAGGAACTTTTTTACTTATTTCTTTTATTCCAATAGATTTTTTTCTAATTGTTTGATTGTTGGGATTAGTTATAACTATATTGAATAAAAATTTCAATATTTTTACTCGATCCTCGGAATCGATATTTCCCTGTTCGTCTTCTGTCAATGTCAATAAAGAGAGTTCTTTTTCTGTTGATAATGATTTTATATTGAGTGTATCTAGTGTCTGTTCAAATTCGTGATAATCAGTAGTAAGAAGTATAGCATGAATCTTATTTATCCAAAACGGATCCGTGTTTTTTTTTTTAGAAGTTTGATTTATGCTTAAAGGTGAAACCCATTTTTTGATTCTTCCACGGTAGGGTCCATGCAAGAAAGGATCATATATTCTAGGTAAGTATTCTCTTTTAGTTTCATTATTAGAGAATCGAGTCCTTTTTTCAAGTATGCCCAGCTCAAAAGATTCCTTATCTAAAGATTCGACTCTTTTTATAAACTCCTTACTTAAATTTCTTCTTTTTAGTTCATTGAAAAAACTCCAATCAGTATACAATTCATCAGAAAACAATTTTTCTAGTGTGAAAAAATATATTTTTTTTTGTATCATTTCTCCAAAAGTTGATAAACTAGGTGGATACGTAAAAGAAATTTTTTCTTTTCCATCACTTTGACATGTGTAAAAAAAATATTGTGACATTTCATTTTTTATAGCATTTTCAAACCGGTCATTTTTTATATATCGCAAAGGTCGATTCCATCGCTTAGAATCAAAAAGAAGTGTCACAAGGGGTTTTTCAAACCATAATTTATATTTATCTTCTTT